ACAAGTAAAGAGATCCATTCATTGATAATAAAAGAGATGAAAGAGAAAGATAAAGATAACGGTGATTTTTTTTCTAATCAAATAGGTTTTTGGTCACTCGCGAACGTTGATTGGGTTGATGAGAAAATAGAATCCTGGTTGTTTGAGAACAGTAAATGGATTGATGCTGATGAGGAAGAAGAACAATTCTTGACTCATTTCTTCACCTTAACGACAAAGAAAAGGATAGATCAAATTCTATTGAGTCTGACTCATACTCATAGTGATCATTTATCAAAAAACGACTATGGTTATCAAACGTTTGAACAACCGGGATCAGTTTACTTACGATGCTTGGTTGACATTCATAAAAAGTATCTAATGAATTATGAGTTCAATAGATCCTGTTTAGCAGAAAAACGGATCTTCCTTGCTCATTATCAGATACTCGCTTATTTACAAACCTCGTATTCGTATAGGACTGATAGTTCTCATTTCCCATCTCATCCTCACGCAAAACCAATACTCTTTGCGTTTCGCTCAGTCCTATCCCCTTCTAGGAATATTTTAGTGATAGGTTCTCAAGGACTTGGACGATCCTGTTTGGTCAAATACCTAGCGGAAAACTCCTTTTTTCCTTTCATTATGTTATCTACGGATGAGTTTCGGAATGACATGCCTGACTACTTTATAACTGACGATGATGAGATGGATGAGTTTGAGGACAGCCTTCTTGATTTTTTTGATAATTACGATTTTGATGATGACGATTTTGATGATGTTGGCGATATCGGTGCTGGCTTTGATTTTGATAGGGGGCTGCGGACAACTATGATGGAAGCGCTAGCTTTCTATGAGTGGTCGACAACAGCAGAGAGTGCCCCGTTTGATACCACCTTTCAATTACAATTAATTCGATTAGAATTCGCAAAAGCAATGTCCCATTGCATAATATGGATTCCAAACATTCATGATATGTCTGTGGAGGAGTCGAATTACTTATCCCTCGGTCTATTCGAGAACTATATCTACGGAGCTCGTGAAAGAGGTTCCATTAGAAACTTTCTTGTTATTGCTTCGACTCATATTCCCAAAAAAATGGATCCCCGCCTAGTAGGTTCGAATAGATTCAATACATGCATTAAGATGCGAAAGCCTCTTCTTTCACAACGGCGAAAGAACTTTTTCGTTCTTTCCGATACTAAGGGATTTCCCTTGGAAAAGAAAATGTGCGATACTAACAGATTCGGGTCCATAACCATAGATCCCAGTGCACAAGGTTTTGTAGCACTTGCCAATGAGGCCCAATCAATTAGTCTTTCACGGAAGAAATCAATTATAGACGCTAATACAATTAGACTCGCTCTTCATAGACCAAATTTGGTGTATCAATACCGGGAGGGAAGCCCGGTTAGTGAGCATGGGGTCGTTTCCTATCAGATAGGAAGGGCTGTTGCGCATAATGTGCTTCTAGGTTATTGCTTAAGTAATTGCCCCGTAGATCCTATATCTATGTTTCTAACCAAATACTCCCCTCTGCTGGGGGATTCTTTTTTGCACAAATGGTACTTCGAACTTGAAATGAGCATGAAGAGATTAACGATACTTCTTTATCTTTTGAGTTTTTCTGCCGGACCGGTCGCTCACGATACTTGGTCTACACTCAGACCCCCTGATCGAGGGACCACCGCTTACTTGAAATTCGGTCGGTGTGATGCTGATCTAGTTAATGGCCTATTAGAACTAGAAGTCGCTCTGGTGGGATCCTCACGGGCAGAAAAAGATTGCAGTCAGTTTGATAATGATCGAGTGACATTGCTTCTTCGGTCCGAACCAAGGAATCCGTTCGATATGCTCGAAAATGGAACTTGTTGTATCATTGATCGGAGATTTCTCGATGAAAAAGGGGGCGACTTGGGGCTTGTAGAAAAAATCGAATCGCCGTTTGAAGAAGATGACGACTCGGGGTTTGTAAAAAAGGCAAAGGGAAGAGAAAAAATCCTCCTCCTGTATCTGAAAAGGGTAAAGGAGATTTTAGTCCATAGCATAATGGGGTCTCCTAGAATATGGCACCCCGGTTTCAATCTATTTGATGTGTTCGAAAGGCCCGATGAATTGGAATTTCCCTATTGGGCCAAGTCATCTTTGGAGAGGTGGCCTCGTGAAGTGGAGCCTGAGGATTATTTTGAGCTCTTCCAATTGATGCTGGCCCATGCACGAGAGGAATATTCCGAAGAACAAGATGAGGATGAGGGGGATGAGGGGGATGAGGCTGCGCTCCTTTTCTTTTGGGAGAGCGTCGCGCGGTACTGGGTACGAACTAGATCTCTCAGAGAAAACGGCTTTTTTCGAATAAGCCGCCTCGTTTGGAACCCTCCAGAGCCAGACGTTTTCATATTCAAAGAGTCGTCCCTTAGGTTCTTCCGTCGAGAACTCTTTGCAGATGAAGAGATGCCAAATTTAGATCCAGATTCAGGGTCAAAGTCAAAGTCAGATTCAGGGTCAAAGTCAAAGTCAGATT